ATACACCGAAAACTACACTTAGATTTATTGGATTTGTTGCTAAAATATCGGTATTAAACCCGAAACTCCCGGCGGATGGCCAGTGACCCAAGTAAACGAAAGAATCGGTTAAATTTTTCATATAATCTCCTCTTCTAGCTAAACTATAAAAAAAGAACTCTGTCCTTTTTTTTTATTCTTTTTATTGAAAATAAAAAGAAATTTTAATTTAATAATTTAATTTACCTATTTGGATATTTGTAAACAGAATCAAAAACCTATTCTATTTACAAATGTATTTTCCAAAATTTTTAATTTTCAATAATAATAATGAGACGTATTAGAATTAAGCTAGAATTTGAGACCAAGTTTTATGTCAAGTTCAAAAAACCTAAACCTCCTTTTTTCGCAACACTCCTTAAAAAAAAGGTTCTATTAAACTAAAAGAATAAGGGGAAGGAAGAAAGCGAATCGATGTGCTAATTCCCCATCCTCAAATTAGTCCTTCCCAAGGATTGTTGTCTCAATGAATAATTGTAGGAGTTAAATCTTGATAGAATTAAAAAAACTACAAAAAAAATCCAGAATTTTGTGATTTATAGGATTAAACAAAAGGATTCGCAAATAAAAGCGCTAATGCTACAACCAGGCCATAAATTGTTAAAGCTTCCATAAAAGCCAAACTAAGCAATAAAGTACCTCGTATTTTTCCTTCTGCCTCAGGTTGTCTCGCGATACCTTCGACAGCTTGACCCGCAGCTGTACCTTGACCAACTCCAGGTCCAATAGAAGCAAGCCCAACAGCCAACCCAGCAGCAATAACCGAAGCAGCAGAAACCAGTGGATTCATGATAAGTTCCTCACACCAAAATAAAGAAATAGTTAATGATACAATCATCCAATGACTTAGGACGTAATTCTAATTAAGTAATCGCTAAGATTCATCCAGCCAAAATAACCAAAAACTTGAATTGAAATAATATAATAAAATTATTGAATCATAAGAATTACTTTGATAGTAGTTCCTATCCACGGGATTTGAAAAAAATTCATAATATATATATACGATTTTTTTATGCCATTTCTTTTTTGTGAACCATTCTTTGAATTCTTCGTTCTTTTTTTTTATCATTTTTTCAGCCAATTCACAGATAAAAAGGCAGAACTTCTAATCGAATCCCTATCTAAATCGAAATTCACAAAAGTAGTAGGGCAGATTATATAGATCTTTAACTCATATATACCTAGTCAATATCAAATATCACATATACAAGTGTTTCTTACATAACGTAAACCAACTATTCTATAATTGGGCTAACCTAAAAAAGAATAGTTGAAAAAAAATCGTTAATGATGACCTTCCATAGATTCACCTATATAAGCCGCAGCTAAAGTGGCAAAAATGAGAGCTTGAATCCCGCTTGTAAATAATCCAAGGAACATGACAGGTATAGGAACCACTAAAGGTACTAAAGAAACAAGAACAACAACGACTAATTCATCGGCTAATATATTTCCGAAAAGTCGAAAACTAAGTGATAGGGGTTTTGTAAAATCTTCTAAGATGTTAATGGGTAAAAGAATTGGAGTTGGTTGAATGTATTTACTGAAATACCCTAATCCTTTTTTGCTAAGACCCGCATAAAAGTAGGCTACTGATGTGAGTAAAGCTAAAGCAACCGTCGTATTTATATCATTTGTTGGTGCTGCTAACTCCCCTTGAGGTAACTGGATAATTTTCCACGGTAAAAGGGCTCCTGACCAGTTAGAAACAAAAATAAATAAAAACAGGGTTCCAATAAAGGGAACCCATGGACCATATTCTTCTCCAATCTGGGTTTTACTCACGTCTCGAATGAATTCAAGGACAAATTCAAAGAAATTTTGGCCGTCAGTTGGAATGGTTTGTGGATTGCGAATCGCTAGAACTGCGGAACCTAATAAGATACCAATTACAACCCAAGAAGTAATAAGGACTTGGGCATGGACCTGGAAATCCCCTATTTGCCAATAGAAATGTTGGCCTACTTCTACACCAGATATCTCATATAACCCGTCTTTTATTAGTGTGTTGATGGAACATGATAAAACATTCATATTGCCCTCTGACAGAAATAAGAACTTTAAATTATTTTGATTCAAGATCCCCCCCTTTTTTTTACTTATTTACTTTAATTTTATATTTTAGTTTTGGATACCAACTAAACTAATCACACAATATCCCCAGTTTTTTATCTCTTTTTCTTTTGTACAATTCAGGAGTAGTAACCGATTTTTTAAATCGAAATACAGGGAGCCCCTCCCTCAAAAAAATTTTTATTTATTTATCTTATTATTAATCAAGAATTTTGTATATAGCTAGAACGACCCTCACAAATTGCGAATACTAATTTGTTAAGAATGAATCGAATTGAAGCTATAGCGTCATCATTTGCTGGAATAGAAATATCCGCGAGATCGGGATTACAATTTGTATCGATTAAAGAAATGGTTGGAATTCCCAAAGTGATACATTCTCTAA